CTAAACCTTACGCAAAGCACCTGAAAACCTTAAAAAATATCTTGTAAAATTCATAAAAAAAATCAAAACAAAAATAATCCAAACAAATAATAACCAGTAAACACCATAGTAAAAGTTATTAACAGACACAACATCCACTATTCTATAAAAAAAAGGATAAAAAAAAAACACAGATAAAACACCCCCCACAAAATAAAAAGGAGTAGAAACATAATTAACCTTGGACAATCTAGAAAAATAAACCAAGATAACAAAAATACCACTTAAAAATAACAAACAAATAAAGTAAGAAAACCAGACATGTAGAAGAAAAGAAATTAAAGGCATAACCATCAACAAAGAAAAAATCAAAAAGAAACTACTCTTCATAGGATCAATATTAACATAGCTCAAAACACAGCTAACAACAGCTAAAAAAAAGAACCCTCCTAACAAAAAACCTTCTAACCTCCCCATTGTAAGTGAGAAATTCTAAATTAAACTAAAAGTTCTCAGTAACAAATTCGTAGTAACCCAAATACTATATTTTAACAATAAACTACCTACTGACCACACTAGAGCCCAAATCGCGCACTTGCAAAGTGCATATTTTAATTTAAAATACGACCCCAAACCAAAAAAAAAAAAATAACTAAAACAATCAAAACAGAATTAAAATACAACCTCTTCATATAACTATTACCCCAAAACCCAGTAAAAGAAAAAAAAGTTACACCAACAGAATTCACCCCTCCCAAAAATAAATCAAAAAACTTATAACTCTTCAAACCATAAATCCAACCCTTAGCAAAAAAGTCAACCAAAAACTTATAAACAAACTCTTTCAACAACAACTTAACACAAAAAAAAGTCGCTACAACCAACATAACAATAAAAAACAAGGGTGCGAAAAAATCCACATACAAAAAAAGACTAGGTATACTTAACATGTTGAAATTCATTCACCAAATAAAAAAAATAGAAAAAAAAACCAACAACAAACTTAAAAAATTTATAACAACACCATTACTAAAATGAAAAACAGAGCGCCTAAAACTCATAAAAAACCCCTTCCATAGACGGTACCTATAACCGAAAGTCAAAAAAACAGAAAAGAAAAAAATACAAGCAAAAACCCCCATAAAAAAATTAGAAAAAAAAAATTCCAAAACATAATCCTTCCTAACAGCCCCCCTAGAAAACACTAAACCACATAAACAAAACAAGGTAACCAATAACTGCAACTGAACAAAAAAAGGTAAATTACCCAAATTACTATAATTACGGCCATCCTGCTGACCCAAAGAACAATGAATTAAATAACCCACCTGCATAAAAAGACATCTTTTAAAATGGGCATGACTCAACAAATGAATAAACGAAACAAAACTCAAACCAATACCTACAGTAAACATAGAAAAACCTATCTGAGACAAAGTACTTAAAGCTACCACCTTCTTTAAATCCTCCTCTACCAAAGCCGATACCCTAGAAAAAAACATAGTAAAAATACCCACAAACATAACAAGCACAACAACATCCTTATTAAAAACCATTTCAGTAAAATTTATCACCAAAACCAAACCAGCCGTAACTAAAGTCCTACTATGCACAAGAGACCTGATAGGCGTAGGAGCTCTCATAGCCTTAGGCAATCACCCACTAAAAGGAAACTGCGCCCTCTTAGTAAAAGAAGCCAACAAAAGCATCAAAGACGACAACCAACAAAACATAGTTAACCTCAAAAAATAATACCCACTAAAAATCGTCCTAGAAAAAAAGACAAAAAGAAAAAAATCCCCCAAACGATTAGTCAAAACAGTATTCATAGCTCCTCTACACCTATCCCAATTATTATAAAACAAAACCAAAAAAAACCTAGAAATACCCAACAAATCTCAACTAACCAACATAGAAAAACACCTGTTGCTATAAATCAACCTAAACATCCTCCCCACAAAAATAAGCAGCATAAAATAATAGTAATTAAAATTCAATTCACCATTCAGATAATAACTACTAAAAACTAAAACCCTCATAGTCACCAAAAGCAAAATTAAAGAAAACATGACACTATTAAAATAAACAGAAACTTTAAAAGACAAAAAATCTCATTCCACAAAAAAAAATGCTAACTTAAAACAGGAAACCAACAAAAACAAAAATAAAAACACACCAAACAATAAAAAAACTATCAAAAAAATAGAAATATCAATCTAAACCAATCAGACTAGTTTACCATACCACCACTCCATATAAAACCCACCAAAAATAAACAATAATAACATAAAAAAACTAACCAAAGAGTTCATATCAGAAACCAAGACTCCCAAAAACATCACCACTTCTAAATCAAAAATAACAAATATAAGCATCATGATAAAAAAATGGATACTAAAAGAATTCTGAATTTTACCTACTCTCACAAAACCACACTCAAAAGAAGAAATTTTGTTCTTATAAAAATCCTTACAACTCAAAACAAAATTACCTAAATAAAACACAATCAACAAAAAAACCGTAAATAGAACAACCATAACCAAAACCAACAAAAAAAGTCCCCCCTTTTCAAAAGGTTCTCAAACCTTAACAAATTTCCTTTCGTACTTTCAGCTTCAAAACCTAAAATATTGTCAAGATAAACAATTCTATCTCACGATGAATTAAACTAATATCACGTCCGGTTTATTAAAAGAAGAACAGTCTAAAACCCAAGATCTTCTCCTCCCCCTAAGAACCGGAATACAACATCGATGTAAAACTTACCACTATTATAAGAACTAAATTAAGTATGATTTTCTGTTAACTCCGGAGTAATTTTGTTACCTATCAATAGAAAAAAAAATTACAAAACATTCTACCCTAGAAAACATACCAAGAAAATAAAAAAATTCTCAATAAAAAAATTTCCGAAGACTTATCTTTGTACAATACTACCTATTATTTCTTAAACACAAAACTAATTCATAAATATATAAAAGTAAAAAATCAGCCACTAACCCCTTTCATACCAGAACCCATTAAAAGCACAAATTATTTTGCTACCTTAATGTCCTCACGCTAAGACTGCCATTTATAAAAACATAGAGCAGAGGCCAGTCTCAAAAAAAGACCTAAGTCTTTAAAAAACATTTGACCAAAAAACAAGTTCACATAAACAAATTCAAAAAACTAACAAAACTTAAAAAAAACTACTAAACCCAAAACCATAAATTTATTAAAAAATTAATAAAAAAACAAAAAATTACAGTTCAAAAAAAGAAAACGTTGTAAAACACAAAATAAGAACACTACAAAATCTTAACTTCCACAAAACCAAAATCAATTCTACAATTTTCTAGTAAACAACAACAAACAGATAACAAGAAAGTCGACATATCAACACCAAAGAAAAATAATTTTATTTACGAAACAAATAAACTCCTAAACCTTCTACCTTCCTTTTCTATTCTACATAAAAAATGTTATACTCCCTAGATGGTATGCAATACCAAAAAATAAAAAAAAAAAAAATTAAAGCCCCCACTTCACCCGCACCACAAGCAGGTATTTTAACATAAACTACAAAGCTTAAATCTAATCACCTAACAAACCCAAACACCAACTTTTAAAATTATCTAAAAGAGTAACTTCCAAAGCCACAGGCATAAAACTATGATTGGCACCACAAATCTCTGAACACTGCCCATAAAACACACCAACAACAGGAAACCTATACGACAAAGTCCTCAAAATCCCCCTCATAGCATCCAACTTAATAGACATCCTAGGCAAAGCCCAAGAATGAATAACATCCCCAGAAGTAATACAAAAACGAACATTAACATCACAAGGCACAACACAACGATTATCCACCTCCAAAAGACGCGGCTCCCCCAACTCCAACTGATCCAAAGACTTCATGTACGAATCAAACTCCAACCCCGGGATATCACTAAACTCATAACTTCAATATCACTGATGACCAGTCACCTTAACAGTCAAACTACTATCTAAGTTCATCAAACCATAATAATACAACAAACTCAAAGACGGCACCATCTGCATAACCAAAATTAAAGTAGGAAACACCCTACACAATAGCTCTCCAAACTGATACTCAACCTTCTTACTCTTAAAATAAAAACTACTTAACAACAAATAAATAAACATAGTAGAAACAAAAGACAAAACACCAAACAAAAGACTACAATTAAAATTATGAAACCAATCCATATAACTAGAAAACAAACTATTAGAAAAAAGCAAACCAAAATCCTGAAAAAAATTATTCAATAACCTCAAAACTACCCGATTGGAAGTCAGGCGTACACAACTATACTAAAAGATCAAATAAAACTAAAACTTCCCCCCATCGACAATGAGATATAAAAAAATTATACTATAGCTTTTAACAAGAGAAAACACCAAAAGGGTATGAACCTTACAGACTAACTTATCCTATCTTATTAAACAAAGGCTACCATCCCCCTAATCTGCAATTAAGTATACTAAAATATAATAAAACCTTAAAATTTAAAAATAATAGACCTATAAAAAATCTCAGACTGATAACTATGACCAAAAACATACCCTCTAAGACTATACTCAGGGCTCCTATTTACATAATAATCAAATAAAAAAATACGATGACTCACAAAAGACTCCAGCAGAACATAAATAAACAAAAATAAAGCAAAAACACTAATCATAGAACCATAAGAAGCCGCGATATTCCAAACAGAATAAACATCAGGATAATCCAAATACTTACGAGGGTAACCATGAATACCAGCAAAGTGTAAAGGAAAAAAAGTTAAATTAACACCAATAAACATAAGAACAAAAACCCCCCTTATCATCATCTTATCATAAACAAATCCGGTAATAAAACTCCACCACAAAGTCACACCAGTAAAAATACCAAAAACAGCCCCTAAACTAAGAACATAATGAAAATGCCTAACAACATAATAAGTATCATGCAAAATAATATCCAAACTAGAATTAGAAAGCATCACCCCAGTCAATCCACCAATAGTAAATAAAAAAATAAACCCCATAACCCACAAAAGTAAAGGCTGAAACACCATCTTCATACCAAACAAAGTGGCCAACCAACTAAAAACCTTAACACCTGTAGGAACCGCAATAACCATAGTAGCCGCAGTAAAATAAGCACGAGAATCCAAATCCATACCTACAGTATACATATGATGAGCCCAAACAACACAACCAATTAAACCAATACTCAAAATAGCATAAACCATACCCAAAGAACCAAAAACCTCCTTTTTACCAGTTAAATACAATCTACTCTGACTAATAATACCAAAAGCAGGCAAAATCAAGATATAAACTTCAGGATGACCAAAAAATCAAAACAAATGCTGATAAATCAAAGGGTTCCCACCAGTCCTAGGATCAAAAAAAGAAGTATTAAGGTTACGATCAGTCAACAACATAGTAACAGCTCCCGCCAAAACAGGCAAAGACAAAACCAACAAAAAAACAGTCACAAACACAGTCCAAACAAACAAACTCATATGCTCTAAAGAAATAGAACTTCTACGAAGATTCTTAGTAGTAGTCATAAAATTAATAGCACCCAAAATAGACCTAACACCAGCACAATGCAAACTAAAAATAGCCAAATCCACTCTACTACCAGGATGCCCCATAGTACTCAAAGGAGGGTACACAGTCCAACTAGTACCACAACCCATATCCACAAAACAAGCATCCAAAATTAAAAACATAGCAGCAGGTAACAATCAAAAACTCAAATTATTCAAACGAGGAAACCTCATATCAGGAGCCCCCAACATCAAAGGCAACATCCAATTACCAAAACCACCAATCATAGTAGGCATAACCATAAAAAAAATTATCATAATAGCATGAGCAGTAATAACAGAATTATACAACTGCCCCCTACCCAAAAAAAGACCAGGCTTAGCCAACTCCAAACGAATCACCAAAGATAGCCCAGTACCAACCATACCAGATCACAAACCAAATAAAAAATATAAGGTACCAATATCCTTATGATTTGACCTCTCCAACCACGTAGACAATCCACCCTGATATTTATAAAATCCAACCAACTAAAACTTTCCCTTTAAATTACCAAAATTCAGTCCTAAAAATTAACATTTTCAGCAATTACACAAAAACTAACGAAAAAAAAACCCTCGTTAGAGTCTAAACCCACACATTTTTTTCTAGAAAAAAATACTCATTCAAAAAACGTTATACATCATAAAAACCAAAGGAACAGAAAATCCCGCGTTCCAACTTCTAAAATCCACATAGCCCTTACCCATAACAGACCTAGTTAACAAATAAATAGAGTAATAAAAAGCTGAAAAAAAATAAACAAATAACAACCAAAAACTAAATTTTATAACACCCAAAGATGAAGAAATAACAACAAACTCAGACACAAAAGACAAAGACGGAGGAGTCCCCCTATTAGACAAAAACACCACAGCAAAAATAAGTCCCATAATTATACTAGAACCAAAAAACCCTCTTATATAATAAACTAAACGGCTTCCAGAAATATGATAAAACTCCCCCACAAGATAAAACATAAGAGTAGAGGTATAACCATGAGCCAACATCAAAATAACACCACCAGTCTTACCCGATAAAAGAACAAAAACAAGAGCTATTAACACAAACCTTATATGGGTAATTGAGGAGTAAGCAGCTAAAGCCTTAGCATCACTCTGAAACATACAACAAAAAGCAGCTAGAATCATACCTAAAAAAGCCAACATAACCCACACATTATTATGAATAAAATTTAAACAACCCAAAATACGTAAAAATCCAGCAGTCCCCAACTTAAGCAATAGCCCCGCCAACAGCATACTAGCAGTTGTGGGGGCCTCTACATGAGCCTTGGGCAACCATAGGTGAAGAAAATAAACAGGGAACTTCATCATAAAACTTAAACTCAAAATAAAAACCATTTCTCAAGACAAGTTAAAATCAAAATAAACCAAACTAATAAAAAAAAACCTTTTAAAATAAACAAACAAAAAAGGAAAAGAACAAAGAGCAGCATAAAAAATTAAATAATAAGAAGAATTAATCTTCTCAATCTGGGAACCATACCCTAAAATTATAACCAAAATAGGAGACATAGACAACTCAAAATACATATATATTATGATAACATTAACAGGCACAAAAAAAAACACACACACAAACACCAACGCCTCAGACAAGATAAGAAGAACAAAATTCTTTTCTCTCAACAAAACCACCCCCAAAATAAACAAACTCATCACCACCAACAAAATAAAAGAAAAAGAATCAAAAAAGTAAAAACAACCTAACCAAGAATAATTGTTCAGAGCTACAAATCTAAAAATCACCATAAAAAAGAAAAACAAAACCGGGTCAAAAAAAAAATATAAAGAAAACAACAAAACATCCAACAAAGCCACTAAACACTCGTGATTACAAATCACACATTTTAACATAAACTAACATGACCCTCCTAATAAGACCGCCAATAAACAAAAACAAATAAAAACAACCAAACCACATCCACAAAATGTCAGTAAATAATAGCAAATTCCAAACCTAAATGATGGTTGTAATTAAAATGGGACATCCAACAAACGCAATAAATTAAAAAACAAAAATAGACCCCCAAATATCACATGAGCCCCATGAAAACCAGTAGACAAATAAAAGATACTGCCAAAATACCATCAGAAATAGAAAAACTAGCCTCCTTATACTCCATCAACTGCACACTAGTAAAATAAATAGCTAAAATACAAGTCAATAACAAACCATTGGCGCATCCCTTATTACTTAAAAGCCTATAATGAGCTCAAGTAACAGACACCCCTCTCCTCAAAAGAATAATAGTATTCAACAAAGGCACACCAAAAGGATTAACCAAATGCATACCGATAGGTGACCACACTCCCCCGACATCATGGGCAGGCACCAAAGCAGCATCAAAAAAAGTTCAAAAAATTCCAAAAAAAAACATAAATTCACTAAAAATAAACACCAAAACCCCAAATTTAAAACCATCCATAACAAAAAAATTATGGTAACCACTAAGACCCTCCATTACAATATCCTTACCCCAAGCAAAGGAAACAAAAAAAATAGAAAACAAACAAAACAACAAACCTACAAAAACACCATACTTAAAAAAAACCACTAAAGAACTAGTAAGACCCAAAGAGCCACAAAAAATCAAAACAGGGTACCTAGAAAGACTTAAAATATGAAAATTATGAAACATAGTATACACCTTATCCACAGGACCTAAACCTGTCATATTTTCTTATACTACATATACAACTACAGAAAAACCCGGCCCGAAACATAGTAAATTATAAACAACACAAAAACTACAAAAAAATACAAAAAGGAAAAAATCATACTCAAGACAACAAACGGATCCTCTACCAAACACTGCCCAAGCCAACTCAAAACCACCGAAACAAAAACAAAAACAAAAACAAAAAACTTATTTACCTTAGACAAAATAGAAACATAGCTTTCTACCAAAACAAAAATAAAAAAAACCAAAATACTAAAAAACAAAGACACCACACCAAGAACCTTATTAGGAATGGCCCGCAAAATAGCATAGGCAAACAAAAAATATCACTCAGGCACAATATGAACAGGCCTCATCATAGGATCAGACTCAATAAATATCTCAGGGTCACCCAAAAAAAATGGGCATGCCAAAGAAAAAACAACAAAAATAAGCCAAACCACCACATTCAAAAAATCCTTAACCCAATACTCTGGGTAAAAACACACCTTGTCATAATCCCCATGGCAATACAATTTAGAAGTCCTACCCGTCTCGTGCAAGAAAACTAAATGTACTATAACTAATAATAGTAACCCCCAAGGCACCAAAAAGTGCAAGACAAAAAAAAATTTCAAAGTAGCACTAGAAACCGTGAAACCACTCCAAATCCAAGTAACAATAGACGGTCCCCAAATAGGAATTACACTCAATAAACTAGTAATCACCACCGAAGCCCAAAACCTCATCTGCGCCCACACCAAAACATAGCCCATAAAAGCTTCCATCATAACCAAAAGAAGAATTACAATACCAGACATCCAAACCTTCTTCAAACGATAACTCACAAAAAACAAACCCTTAAACAGATGCAAATACAAAAAAACAAAAAACAATCTAGCACCATTAAAATGTAAAACACGAAAAACCCAACCAAAATTAACCTCATACATAATGTACTGCACCCTCAAAAAAGCCAAACTACCATCATTGGAATAATAAAAAGCCAAAAAAGTACCAGTCAAAATCTGAAACCCCAGAACTATACCCAACATACTACCAAAATTCCAATTATAAGTCAAAACTTTACTAGAAGGTAACCTAATAACCATAGAATTAACAAAATTCAAAATCCTTTTAACCACCTCACCACTTCTCAACTTCTTCAAAGTCACATTTTACAAATATAAACTAACAAGGTAAGACTATACCACAACCCTTTTACACCAAAAATAAATATTCTTCCTAAACTAAAGTATACAAAAACGAATCTCTTCCCGGGCCGTAGCCGAGCATAGCACTAATCTATTTAACGTTTTATTATCTCCGTAGAACTCCGCCTTATCAAGACGACATAATAAAATTTTACTAAAATAATAAACCACAGAAACAACCATAAGAGGAAAAACCAAAAAAAACAAGCCCTTATAATTATCCCCTAACATCTTCATATTCTTAACTCTCATATTAATCAACCACAAACTAAAACACAACATGGACAAAAACATCAAAAACAACAAAAACAACAAAAACAACCCATCCAACTTAAAAACCTCACCCAAAACAAAAATCTTAATAAAAAAAGAAACCCTAAAAGGGATATTCAAAAAAACCAGTAACACCTCCCAATTGACAAAATTAAAATCTTTTACATTAAAATTAGGCATCAAAACAATCATCAAAACAACATAATAAAAAAACAAATAAACCACATTAATCACAGATAAAAAACAAGTTAAAACAACCCAATTAAAAGACTCCGTCGAAGAAATAATCATTATATTCTTATAACCCTTCAACACAAATAACTGAAAATAACAAACACCAATTCCAAACAAAAAAATAAAAAAAACCCTAAACTCAAACAACTGAACCAGAACCGGCAAAAAAGGTAACTTCTGAAAAGTCAAAAACCACATCAACAATCAATCATACAAAGACCCAGTAACACTAAAAACCCAAAAATGGAAAGGAGCCGCACCAACCTTCATCATTACAATAAAAAACTGCAACAAAAAAACATTAAAAACCAAAAAAAACAACCCCAAACTTTCTTGAATAACAAAATAATTCAAAACACTAGTATAGGAACCAATCCCCTTAGACAAACAAACAAAAACCACCGTTATCAATAAAAACACACTTCACCAAATCAAAACATTACCAGTAAAAAAGTTTAACATACAAAGAAAGACCACAAAACCTCCAAAAAACAATAACAAAAACAAACGGGTTCCCCCAAAGCAGATTTAGAAGACCTGCGCACATTTATTAGTTACCTCATATCTTTTACGCTTAAAACAAATGCACTTCTTATGCTATAGCAACCAGAATGTGAAACCCCATTTCCAGATTAAAAATCTGGCACTTTAAAAACTTAAGTTAACATCCCCAAACTACTCATTCAAATACAAATAAATCAAACGCGAAAAAATATACCTCTGAATAAAAAAAACAAAACACTCCATTATAATAGCAAAAACAACAACCCACACATAAGCAATACCCAAATATAACTCCAACAACTGATATAACATCATCCTAATCACATGGCCAACCAAAACATTCACAGTCAAACGCACAGTCAAAGCCAGCGGGCGAGAAACTTCTCTCACTACCTCAACCAACAACATACTAAAAGTCTTCAAAAACCCATCACCAACTTTAGTAATATAAACAGAAAACTTCTCTCCCGAAATAAAAGTAAGAAAAGTTCTCAACCAGGCCACCACAGCATAAACAAAGGTAAACTCGATCATACCACAAGGACAAAAAGAATACACAAAATAACCCCCAAAACAACATGTCAACAACACCAAAAAAGTAAAAACCGAGACCACAAACCTCAAAGGCAATTCTTCAGTATAACTAAAAACCACCACCAAAGATTGCAAAAACTTACCAACCAAAGCACTCAACATACTCTCTTTAAAATAAAACAAAAATTGCAAAACATAAACAAACATAAAAATATCCAAAAAATAAACATTACTAATTCTCCACAACTAAAAAAGTACAACAACAAAATAACCCAATAAAATCAAAGATACCGGCAACAACCTAAACCAAAAAAAACGTATCATCAAATCATAACGAAAACGGGGGTACGCCCTACGAATAAACACCAAAACGGTAAAAACACAATAAACAACCAAAAAACTAAAACTAAAAAACAAAACCGACGTTAAAGTCCTAAAAAACAACAAGGCCCCATACTCCCCCAAAAACAACAAAACAAAAGCTACCCTAGAATATTCCACATTATAGCCTCTAACCAGCTCACTCTCTCCCTCAGCAAAATCAAACGGGGCCCGATTCAATTCAGCCAAGACTATAAAGAGAAAAGGTAAATAAATAACAAACAAACTCAAATTAAAAAAACTACAAAAACAAAACATATTAACATGAACAATAATAGCTAACAAATACAAAGAAAAAGCAATCTCATAAGAAACTCTCTGCCTCCTAGCACGAATCGCCCCCACCATACCATACTTAGACTTTCTCACTATACCACTAACCAAAGTAGTGTACACAGAAAATCCAATCAGGCATAAAAAAAAAAGAACAGAATATTCAAACGTCATAAAATCATAAACAAAAGGTAAAACAAACCACTCCAAATACATAACAATAAAAAACACCCCAGGTACCAAAATAAACGAAACCTCAGAAGAATTCAAAGGAGTCATCTGCTCCTTCTTCAAAAGCTTTACACCATCAAAAATAGCCTGTAAAATACCCATAAAACTAACTTTATTGGGGCCAATACGCTGCTGTCTACCCCCCAATAAATGACGTTCATACAAAGTAATAAAAGCAATAGCCTGAACCACAAAAATCATAATCAACACAACCTGAATTAATATTCAAACCAATAAAAGAAATATCTTTAGATTTACAATCTAATATTTTCGAATAAAACTAATCTTTTAACCATAACCTAATAACTAAGAGATAAACCCGTTGATCAACAGTCAACAATTCTAATTATTAAACTAACCCTTACTTAAATATTATACTAACTAATCAAAGACAGGTTTATATAAATATATGTATATAGATATTAGGTTTCTTTTAGAGAAGGTTTTTGGTTAATTAATGTATATATATATACATATATATATATACATTAATATTTAAAATTCATTTATATATTTATACGCATTTTAAAATGCGTATATATATATATATATATATATATAATTATATATATATATATATATACATATATATATAATATATATATATGTATAGTTATGTACGTAATTATAATTCGTAGAAACGTAATTATAATTACGTACATAAATATTTATTTATAAACTTACTGTATAAATATTATAATTTATTATAATATTTATACTTAATTATATATACATATATAAAATTATATATGTATATATAAAAATATAAATTACAAGCTTTTTGACAAAGCTTGTAATTTATATAATTCTTATCTAGCATATAATTATTCTTATTACTGAATAATTATATGCTAGATTATTTATAAACTTTGTTATAAATATTAATTCTTAATATTTATAAAATATATAAATTATATAAAAATTAACTGTATAAATATTATAATTTATTATAATATTTATACTTAGTTATATATACATATATAAAATTATATATGTATATATAAAAAATATAAATTACAAGCTTTTTGATAAAGCTTGTAATTTATATAATTCTTATCTAGCATATAATTATTCTTATTATTGAATAATTATATGCTAGATTATTTATAAACTTTGTTATAAATATTAATTCTTAATATTTATAAAATATACAAGTTATGTAAAAATTCAATTTTACATAACTTGTATACTTAAGCAGTATATGGTATGGATCATAATTCTGCATTTTTAGATTCCGGAATTATGATCCATACCATATACTTATTCATAGAATAAGTATATGTAATGTATATATATAATTATATATATACATATATATATATATATATAATTATATATATATATATATACTAATATGTACATATATTTGTACATATACATATCTAAACATATTCATATATTTATATATACACACAAATACATATATATACATAACTATGTATATATATGTGCATACACATATACCATAGAACTATACAGTTATGCATATACATGTATACACATGTATTCATACATATTACCAATATATGCGCATATGTAAAACATACGCCTAAACACACATGAATACACTCAGAATGTGTTAAAAATATCACATTGCGGAATTCCCTATCAACACTTAAAACTATGTACAATAAAACCTAAATACTAAACGAGACCACCATAGTATACAATTAAAAACTATTATACTAAAAACTAAAATCACCTACTTAACTTCAAAAATAAACAAACTCCCCAAGACCTCCAAATATCAAAAATTTAATTTTTTTTTTCATGAGAATCCACAAAATTTAAATATAAAAATACACTAAATCACAAACAAAAAAAATTAAAACACAAACTTCTTAAGAAAAATTTACAGACAAGCCCCCCCCCTTACGGAAAAAAGACTATAGGATAAAACCTCAACTGCGTTTTCAAAACGCAAACAACTAGTTTAACAGCAACCTCTACGCCACACCTACTAGAGACAGGTTCCCCTAACTCTACTTTACTACAACTTACTCCCCTGAAGGCAATTGATGGATGATTTGTACCGTTCTTAAATAAACTTCAGTCTTACATAAAAAAAAACTTACTGTCTTTTACACTTTCAACCCCCTACTAGAGAGGTATCCACAAAATAATATACTGTAGGTCAAATTAAATCTTCTACATACACCAAATATCTATCTATTTTAACAGAGACCCATCTAAAATTGCAATCCTTAAGAATAAAATAAACGATCATACATGCGCCTACAGTAAAAGTTGTTAATGAGGGCTCTCAATTACTACTCAACCTCCAAAGATAATTTAAAAACCTGCCAATACTCTTTCAGTTTAAACATAACTTTACTCCTGCTCTTTTAACTTTTGTTTAATCAGGTACTAATCTGATTCATTCACCAAATCTTAAAGTTTAAGGCACCATTAATAAAAATTTCTGATTTCACCCTAAAAAACAAGATAAAAACAAAACCTCAAACCAACACCAATTAGAGTTCAAGTTTACAAAGTCTAGCCGATTATTCTGGAACAAAGTCTATACAAACGACAAAATGCCAAGGTAAAAACCTATTGCCTACTCAATGAATCCCACACAGATAACATCATTATAACACTACTCAAAACTATAGTCAAATTTAAAATCCTTATAAGTATAACTTAAATAAGATAAAAACCTCTTCTTCGAAAAAGAAACATACAAAATTATACTAGTATCTCTACAGAACAAAATTTTTGGTTTTGAAAACCAAGAGTTTAAACTTAACTTAGATCTGTCTAAAATAAACACAGGTCCCTCCCATAAAATTTTACATTACCAACTATAATAACCATACCCAACACACTAGAAACAACACTAAAACACATAAAATAAAAAAACATCATCTCATTCAACCTCCCAGAAAATAAAATAAACAAACTTATAACAATAAACTCCAACGAAATCAAAATAAACATTAAACGTTGCCACTTAAAAAACAACGATAAAGATCTAATAAAAATAAAAATAAT